ATCACTAATTAATCAATCTTGGGGTAAACAGTTTCTAATGTTTATGGTTACTTTTACTTAACTCTTGTACATAGAAAATGAGACTCCATTTTTTTACTGCAAATTTATAAGCTGTTTCTTTCACTCATATAACTATCTGGTTTAGTTCATCAACCCGAATGATGAATAAAAAAGGAGAATATCTATTCCACTCACGAAAGGCCCCTCCTAGAAAGATAAAGAAGTAGGTTCCATTTTATGTCTTAACGAATCACACGTAGAGATATTGATAACACACATAGAGTTAATGGGATTTCATAACTAATTGATTGAGCAGCGGCTCGTAAACCACCTAAAAAGGAATATTTATTGTTTGATCCATATCCTGACATAAGAAGTCCAATGGGGGCAATACTTGAAATTGCAATCCATAAAAAAATACCAATACTGAGATCAGCTAGAACAAGATGATAGCCAAAAGGAATTACTAAATAACTTAGTAGAATTGATATGACTGCGATGGATGGTCCGATACTGAATAAACGAATATCTCCTCGAGATGGCACAAGATTCTCTTTGAAAAGTAATTTTGTACCATCTGCTAGAGCTTGAAGAATTCCTAAAGGACCGGCGTATTCAGGTCCAATACGTTGTTGTATCCCTGCAGATATTTCTCTTTCTAACCAAACAATTACTAGTACACCTATTGTGATTCCTAATACAAGAGTCAAAATAGGGACAAGCATCCATATGATTCCATCGACTTCTTTTAAGGATTCCAATCTAGAAAAAGAATTGATAGCTTGTGCTTCTGTTGTATCAATTATCATTTTAACGATCAACTTCTCCCATAATGATGTCTATGCTACCTAATATCGTCATAATATCAGCCAATTTCATTCTTTTAACTAGCTGAGGAAGAATTTGCAAATTGATAAAACCCGGTGGTCGGATTTTCCATCTCCAAGGAAAAACACTCTTATCTCCTATCAGAAAAATTCCCAATTCGCCTTTTGGGGCTTCAACTCTCACATAAAGTTCTTGCTTCGACAATTCAAAAGTCGGAGAAGGTTTTTTACTAATAAATCGATAGTCAAAATCATTCCATTTCGGATCCCTTAGTCTCTCAAAGCGTCGCATTTCTAAATTCTCATAGGGCCCCCCCGGAATTCCTTCGAGAGCCTGTTGAATAATTTTGATGGATTCTGTCATTTCAGTGATTCGTACTAAATAACGAGCTAATGAATCCCCCTCCTTTTGCCATTGGACTTCCCAATCGAATTCGTCGTAACACTCATACTGATCAACTTTACGAAGATCCCATTGTATTCCGGAAGCTCGTAGCATTGGTCCCGATAAACCCCAATTTATCGCCTCCTCTCCGCCAATAATGCCTACCCCCTCAACCCGTTTTAAAAAAATAGGATTACGTGTAATAAGATTTTGATATTCAGCAACCTCTCTTAAAAAATAATCGCAAAAATCCAAACATTTATCTATCCATCCATGAGGTAAATCAGCAGCTACCCCTCCGATACGAAAAAAATTATGCATCATTCGCATACCGGTGGCAGCTTCGAATAGGTCATATATCAATTCTCTTTCTCGAAAAATATAGAAGAAGGGGGTTTGTGCCCCAATATCTGCCATAAAAGGGCCAAGCCATAACAAATGCGAAGCTATACGACTTAACTCCAACATAATGACTCGGATATAGCTGGCCCTTTTAGGTACTTGAATATTGCCTAACTGCTCTGGTCCATTTACAGTTATTGCTTCTGTAAACATAGTAGCTAAATAATCCCAACGTGTTACATAAGGCAAATATTGTATAATTGTTCGGTTTTCCGCAATTTTTTCCATACCTCTGTGTAAATAACCCAATATTGGTTCACAGTCAATAACATCTTCCCCATCTAGAGTAACAATGAGTCGAAGAACACCGTGCATTGATGGGTGGTGAGGACCCATATTGACTATCATGAGGTCTTTTCTTGTAGCTGACGTAGTCATAGGGTTTTTCCGATTCATTCTTCCATGAATTGCTGAAAGTGAAAAGAAGTTCATTAAAGTTGAAGCGAAAAATTCAAACCGACTCTTCAACCAGCTTTTGTTTCTCGAATATTCAACTGATCAATTAATTCTTTGTAACGTATTTTATTTTTTTTTGACAAATAAGCCAGCAGCCGTTGACGTTTTCCCAGAATTTTTCGCAGGCCTCTCTGAGACAAATAGTCTTTTTTGTGCAATTCCAAATGTGAAGTCAGTTTTCGTATCTTATTGGTGAAATTAACTATTTGAAATTCAGCAGAACCCCTGTTTTCTTTGGTTTCCTCTTGCAAAATAATTGAAACGAATGCATTTTTTAGCATAAAAGAATTTCCCCCTCCCCCTTTTTATAGAACAGATATGGATTTTATTGATCAGTAATAATAAAATAATACCAACTAGTTTAATATAGTATACACAAGAATCATAATTTCTTTATGGATTCCTTATTTTATCAATTAACATAACATGAATCAATCCAATTTTGAATTTGATTCGAATAGAGATACAAAAAGACGGTTTTGACACTCACAAAAGCGAATAACTGAAACCTAAAATTGCGAAGATTTCTTTGATGCATTTGTAGATCTAATTAATACGTCGTTGACTGAGTATCCTAGCCTTTAATATGAAACTGGGATGTAAGACAAGGCATATGTTCTGCTGTTTTGTTTACTTTCATATACCCTAGATGGTAGAGAAGATAGGGTATATGAAAGTACCATCAACTCATTTTTAATCGTGGATACATATAGATTCTTAACATGCTGAAACGACTCCCATTGTTGGTATCAAACCAAAAAAAAAAAATAGAGAAGATAGGGTATATGAAAGTACCATCAACTCATTTTTAATCGTGGATACATATAGATTCTTAACATGCTGAAACGACTCCCATTGTTGGTATCAAACCAAAAACGATTCATACAAGCTAAATCTTCTAATCGATAATTAGGCCAAAGAAAGCACTTTAATTTCATGAATTCTAATTCATTTTGATCTCTATCACGATGTTTACTTTCCTTCAAAGATGGACCCCGGTTTCTTATCTTAGTCTTGTTGCAAAATACTGGATTTCTATCCACACCTTTCCTATTTTTAGATTTGAAAGACATTAGAATTCTCAATTCTCTACGACGTCTAGATGATAAAATATTTTCAGGAACAAGCAAATCATAATGATTTTTCTCTCTATTTCCTATTATTCTTTGATGGCTTGCAATGGACGCATCAACCGGAATTTGTTGCATGCTTTTATGAACCAATGAAGCATTTAGGGGTTGAGAGATAATGAAATATCTATAAAGCTTTTCAGAAAGACGAAGGGGTTCTAAAACCATTATTCCAAGTCTAAGCTTTTCAATCATCCATGCCGTGTTGCTAATCATTATTTGATTTGGACTTAATCTTTTCGAAAAAAAAAAAAAAAAAAAAAAAAAAAAAAAAAAAAAAAAAAAAAAAAAAAAAAAAAAAAAAAAAAAAAAAAAAAAAAAAAAAAAAAAAAAAAAAAAAAAAAAAAAAAAAAAAAAAAAAAAAAAAAAAAAAAAAAAAAAAAAAAAAAAAAAAAAAAAAAAAAAAAAAAAAAAAAAAAAAAAAAAAAAAAAAAAAAAAAAAAAAAAAAAAAAAAAAAAAAAAAAAAAAAAAAAAAAAAAAAAAAAAAAAAAAAAAAAAAAAAAAAAAAAAAAAAAAAAAAAAAAAAAAAAAAAAAAAAAAAAAAAAAAAAAAAAAAAAAAAAAAAAAAAAAAAAAAAAAAAAAAAAAAAAAAAAAAAAAAAAAAAAAAAAAAAAAAAAAAAAAAAAAAAAAAAAAAAAAAAAAAAAAAAAAAAAAAAAAAAAAAAAAAAAAAAAAAAAAAAAAAAAAAAAAAAAAAAAAAAAAAAAAAAAAAAAAAAATCTCTCTTAGATAACGAGAAAGAAAAAAGCCCTCATGATTTTTGAGATAAAGATTCAGATTGTCATAATCAAATTGGTCTATAGTCAACTTAAATTTTAAGTTCTTAATTACTGGTACTGGTGGTCCAGTAATAGGTGAGTCTTTCTTCGTTTCATAATTAAGAAATTGATCTGATAAAAGACCGTATCTATAGCATTTTTTAAATTTTTCTTGTCGAGAATCTACTTTATATGTGTAATGAAATGAAAATAATAGGTCTTTTTCATTTGAACTCCATTTTTTTAAATCTTTATTTTAAACTTATAGGTGAGTCTTTCTTCGTTTCATAATTAAGAAATTGATCTGATAAAAGACCGTATCTATAGCATTTTTTAAATTTTTCTTGTCGAGAATCTACTTTATATGTGTAATGAAATGAAAATAATAGGTCTTTTTCATTTGAACTCCATTTTTTTAAATCTTTATTTTCAGCTGTCCAACGTTGATTGACTCGAGTTCGCCATTTTTGTGGTATTAATCTAGACCATTCAATCGGAGAATTGTATTGAAAATGACCTCTTAACCAGTTTTTCCATTGATCATAACTTCGAAGTTTCTTATGCCTTAATTGGGAATTAAATATTCCTTGTATTCCAAAAGAATCCTTTATTGTAGTCTTAAGAAAAAAAGACGTTCCTTGATATTGAAGAACAGATCTTAACTTAGACAAGTTACTAACTTGCAGTTGGGATAATTTAAAAAATACATATCCCTGCGACAAGGAAGATAAGTCATAAAAGATATGTGAATTCTTCTTAGTAGGTCGTGACTTTTTGATAGTCGAAATAGAAATAAAGTGAATGTCTTTTTCAGTTGTTTCATGTTTAGATGGATTTTTTTCATTTTTAGATCGATTTCTTTCATTATTAGAAATGTATTTCCCAATCATTGATTCAACAAAATGTTTTGTATTGATTGCGGGAATATTAATGATAGGTAGAAAGATATCTATGTATTTTTTTTCAATGAAAATTTTTAGAAAATAATGTAATTTAATGATTAATCGAACATTTCTTCTTATGAAGATTTTCCAACTATTTTTTGTTTTTGGCGGTTGTGATTCTAATTCTAGATGTGATTCTAATTCTAGATTAGAATCTATACTACTTTTTATTTCATTTATTTCAGAAGTCTTTGTATTTCATTTCTCACTATGCTGATTCTATCAGTTAGATTCTTCATTTCTAGGTCTGTCTGTGAATAATTTTCCCAATCTATAGATCCAATTTGAGTAAACGATTCATCTTTAGTTTTACTTGATTTAGATAATTTTTTAAATTTACCTAATGTAATTGCATTTCCCTGTGAGAGTTCTGTTACTCCTATTTTAAAAACCGTTAGAACTTTCTGTTACTCCTATTTTAAAAACCGTTAGAACTTTCTTTGTCTTTTTTTTCATTTTTTTTCCTAGTTTCTTTAAAACGGGTTTCAAAAAGGCAATAAAGGGGGAAGAAGAAGAAGATCTTGTTCGGGGAGAACCGAAAACCTCTTCAGCCTCCATTCCCCAAACGGTTAAATAATAAAAGCCTAGGTCCAGTTTTTTACCTTTCTTTTTGTTTTTGATTAGATTTCTACCAGAGGCTTGTAGCTTAGATCTGCACCAAGGTTTCAAGGAGAAAGGAGATATTATTTTTATGTCAAAACCTTCTGACAAAAAATAGGTCATAAACTCGTTTTCTCTTAATGGAACACCACCATGGGTGCATGGAATGTGTATTTCTTTCTCCCATTCCGTAAAATCCTCATCCCAGTCAGAAACTCGATATAATAAGAAATGAACAGTATTTTTAGCTATTATGAATAAAGGGAATAGAATATATTTTCTAAGAATCGATTGCATTACTAATAAGGAAGTTCTTATTAGTGCTCCATGTGGCAGGTTTTCCCAGGCTTCTTCTGTTTCTAGCCGCATTCTTTCTTCCCGTTTTCTTTTCCTTTTTTCATTCTTCGCTTTTGGATCTGTTATTTTTCTTTTTCTTTGTGTATCATCAAAAACTTTTGATTCTCTTCTTTTCCAAATTCTAAAAAAAAGTTTATACAACATAGCCTCGAGCTTACTTTGGGTTTTGCCTCGAGCTTACTTTGGGTTTTGCCCCAAAAAAGCGGGGAAGACGGCCTTGGGAGAAGCAGGTTCGCAATAGTTTTCCGCCTTTGAGCGCGCCCAGTACCCCTGATTATGTTTCGACGAAAATCCGGTTCATCAATATAATGTGGCACCCACAACTCGTCTGGGAACCTGGGATCAGGAATCTCGGTTAACTGACTAAATAGTATGACCTGTTTAAGGTTTCTTGAGGATAGATCGGGATCTCCTATCTCCCACGCAAAGCCTTGATAGTCAAGGAACAGCGATTCCAACTCGAAAAAAAAAAAAAAAAAAAAAAAAAAAAAAAAAAAAAAAAAAAAAAAAAAAAAAAAAAAAAAAAAAAAAAAAAAAAAAAAAAAAAAAAAAAAAAAAAAAAAAAAAAAAAAAAAAAAAAAAAAAAAAAAAAAAAAAAAAAAAAAAAAAAAAAAAAAAAAAAAAAAAAAAAAAAAAAAAAAAAAAAAAAAAAAAAAAAAAAAAAAAAAAAAAAAAAAAAAAAAAAAAAAAAAAAAAAAAAAAAAAAAAAAAAAAAAAAAAAAAAAAAAAAAAAAAAAAAAAAAAAAAAAAAAAAAAAAAAAAAAAAAAAAAAAAAAAAAAAAAAAAAAAAAAAAAAAAAAAAAAAAAAAAAAAAAAAAAAAAAAAAAAAAAAAAAAAAAAAAAAAAAAAAAAAAAAAAAAAAAAAAAAAAAAAAAAAAAAAAAAAAAAAAAAAAAAAAAAAAAAAAAAAAAAAAAAAAAAAAAAAAAAAAAAAAAAAAAAAAGGCTCATACATCCTAGGCAGGTGGTTTTTGCTTTCTTGAGTCTTTTCATTATAAAAAGGTTCCCGCTTAGAAAAGTCGTTTTTTATTTTATAAAAAGGCTCATACTTAGAAAAGTTGTTTTTGTCTTTTTCAGGCTCCTCGCTCTCCTTATACAATCTAGTTCTTTTTTCAACTATATCCTCCAAAAGAAATCCTTTGTCTAAAGCCTTAATTCTATTTAGAAATCCATTTTTGACCGTGGTCTTTTTTTGGTTCTTTGTAGAAACCCAATGATTATACAGTTCATCATAGGACGGTTTTGGGGGTTTTTTGCGTGTGAGCGCGTCTATTTTTCTTTGTATCATTTCCCCAAAAGTTGACAAACTGGGCGGATATGTAAAAGATATTCTTTGTTTTCCATCACTTCGGCATGTATCAAAAAAATATTGTGACATTTCATTTTTTAAACCCCCTTCAGATTTATTGTTTTTTATGTATCGTAATGGGCGATTCCATTCTTGACTCTTCTTCGGGGGAAGAAGGTGGATCCCTCTTGTTCCTTTTTAGTCCCCTTCGTTTCGTAAGCTCTTCCTATTTCTATTTCTATTACATTGTCTTCTTCCTCACTTTCCCCCCTTTTTAGTCCCCTTCGTTTCGTAAGCTCTTCCTATTTCTATTTCTATTACATTGTCTTCTTCCTCACTTTCCCCCCTTTCTGTC